TTTCTTTAGTTCAGTCAATTTATTGTGAAAGGTAAAAAGGGATAAAGAAACTTTGTGTTGATTGTCTTCTAAATGTAAATTTTCTTCTTCCGCATGTAGAAAGGGAATAAATAAATCAATTAAATTCCGGGAGGCTTCATAAAGTGCTTCTTTTGGGGTTAAACTTCCATTTGTCCATATTTCGAGAAAAAGTATTTCTTGGGTTTCATTCCCATTGCCATACGAATGAATACTATGATTCACATTTCGAACGGGCATGAATAGAGCATCTATAGGATAACTTCCGTCTTGAAAGTTATTTGGTACTTTTATACGAAATCCGCGATTTCTCTCGAGTTGTAATCCAATACACAAATCAATTGGTTCCGTCAAACTAGCTATATGCTGTGTATTGTCAATTATTTCTACATAAGGTGGCAAGATGATATCCTGAGCAGTTACACATTTAGGTCCCCTAACACAAATAGACGCCTCACAAGTTCCATATAGATTACTTCTCAATACAATTTCTTTCAAATTCATTAAAATTTCGTGTACTGATTCTTGAATACCTACTATAGTCGAGTATTCATGTGGTATTTTCTCAGATTTTGCACGTGTGATACATGTTCCTTCTATTTCTCCAAGCAAAGCTCTTCGCATCGCAATGCCTATTGTGTCAGCTTGACCTTTCAAAAGTGGAGAGAGAATAAAGCGCCCATAATAAAGACATTTACTATCTGTTCTTGATTCAACACACTTCCACTGCAGTGTCCGAGTAGATACTCTTATTTTCTCTCGAACCATAGTAATATTATAAAAAATTGATCATATCTTGGAATCATTTATTTCTCTTGAAATATCTGCAATTCTTTTTTCTACACCCGTCTTTTTTTAGGAGGCCTACAGCCATTATGTGGCATAGGGGTTACATCTCGTACGAAACTTAATAGTATACCACTTCTACGAATAGCCCGTAATGCTGCATCTCTTCCGAGACCAGGACCTTTTATCATGACTTCTGCTCGTTGCATACCTTGCTCTAACACAGTACGAATAGCATTTCCTGCCGCTGTTTGAGCCGCAAACGGCGTCCCTCTTTTTGTACCCCTAAATCCACAAGTACCAGCGGAAGCCCAAGAAACCACCCGACCTCGTACATCTGTAACAGTCACAATGGTATTGTTGAAACTTGCTTGAACATGAATAACGCCCTTTGGTATTTTACGTGCACTCTTACGCGAACTAATACGTGCATTTCTGCGTGAACCAATTTTTGGTATAGATTTTGCCATAGTTTATCATTTCATAAATATGAGTCAGAGATATATGGATATATCCATTTCATGTCAAAACAAATACTTCATTTTTTTATTTGTATATCAATCAAATCTTTTAGAAAGTTCTTTTTACTAGAATGGTTATCCTTGTCGTTGTTTATGTTTTGGGTTAGAACAAATTACTATAATTCGTCCCCGTCTGCGGATCAGTCGACATTTTTCACAAATTTTACGAACAGAGGCTCTTATTTTCATATTTGTCATTCCCTACTTTAATTTCGATTCTTGGAAGAAAATAAGTTTCTTGAAATTTTGAACCTCAAATTGTATTCTCATGGGAAGGGGTGTTGAAGTTGAAAAACCACTAGTCGTTTGAATCCTTGTTGCGGAGTCTATAAATTATACGACCTCTGGTTGAATCATAACGGCTTACTTCAATCTTAACCCTATCTCCCGGTAGGATCCGTATAAAACTACGTCGTATCCTTCCTGAAACATAACCTAGAATCATATCTTCATTATCTAAACGAACCCAGAACATACCATTAGGAAGTGATTCAGTAATCAAGCCTTCATGAATCCATTTTTGTTCTTTCATTCCAGGCAAAACCCCCTTAAAGTATTAACTAATAGAGGAGTGATATTAGACAACCCGTCTTTTCTCTTTTTTTTTTCACAAATAGGAAATTTGGAATCCAATTCAGATATCAGAAGGATTACCATATATAACATAAAATTTCTCCACCAATTCCTTCTAGTCGAGCCTCTCGATCTGTCATTATACCTCGAGAGGTAGAAAGAATTACAATTCCCATTCCGCCTAAAATTCTAGGAATTCGTTGATAGTTAGAATAGATTCGTAGACCAGGTCGGCTGACCCTTTTTAAATTTAAGGTATTTTTATATGGTCCTTTCCTATTTCTTCTATGTCGCAGAGTTAAAACCAAAAAATCTTTTTTTTTTTCTTGATGTTTTCTCGCGTTTTCAATAAAGCCTTCTCGTAAAAGTATTTTTACAATGTTTTCGGTGATGTTAGTAGATGCTATTCGAACCGTTTCCCTTCTATTCATGTCAGCATTTCGTATAGAGGTTATTATACCAGCAATAGTGTCCTTACCCATGATGAACTCAAATCCGCGGTGTCTCCGAATTTTTATCTAAGCAACATGCTTTTCTTATTAGTTTATTATTTCTTTTATTTTAAGGTATATACGTGATACACAATCGACTATATTAATAATTAATATTAATTCAAATATCCCATTTCTCGTCTTATAATACCTCGGGAGCTAATGAAACTATTTTAGTAAAGTTTTGTCTCAATTCCCGGGCAATCGCACCAAAAACTCGAGTTCCTTTTGGATTTCCTTCTTGATCAATGATAACTGCAGCATTGTCATCATATCGTATTATCATACCATTGTCTCGTTTGAGTTCTTTACAGGTACGTACAATTACAGCTCTGATCACTTCTGATCTTTCTAAGGGCGTATTTGGTATTGCTTCTTTGATCACAGCAACAATAACGTCACCAATACGAGCATATCGACGATTGCTAGCTCCTATGATTCGAATACACATCAATTCTCGAGCCCCGCTATTGTCTGCTACATTCAAATGGGTCTGAGGTTGAATCATATCATTTTTTTTTTTATCTGTTCTTTCAATGCAAAAATAAAATGCAAAGGGCGAAAAAGAAAAAGAAATATTGTTTGTCCAAAACAAAAAAACAGAAGGTTTTTTTATCTCAAAGATCTATTTCTCTTGGTTCTATATTACCATCACTATCCTGAAATAATGAATTGAGTTCGTATAGGCATTTTAGATGCCGCTATTGAGATCGCCCTTCGGGCTATATTTTCTGCTACTCCGCTTATTTCATAAAGTATTCGACCTGGTTTGACAACAGCTACCCAATATTCGGGAGATCCTTTCCCAGAACCCATACGGGTTTCCGCGGGTCTTACTGTAACTGGTTTGTCTGGAAATATACGTACCCATATTTTTCCACCGCGGCGTGCATTTCGTGTCATTGCTCGCCGCCCCGCTTCTATTTGTCTCGACGTGATCCAAGCGGGTTCAAGTGCCTGAAGAGCATATCTTCCGAAACAAATATGATTCCCCCGATAAGATATTCCCTTCATTCTTCCTCTATGTTGTTTACGGAATCTGGTTCTTTTGGGGTTATAGTTGATGGTTTTTTCTTAATTCCATCTCTACTACAGAACCGGACGTGAGAGTTTCTTCTCATCCGGCTCCTCGCGAATGAAAAATATGAATATTGAATTCAATTTTCATATTGAATTAAGGTATACATGTAATAATACACTGAATCAAGAGATTCTTTCGGATTCATCTAATTTTTTTTATATAAATCTTTATTTTATTTTTTTTTTTATTGGATTGTTAAAATATGAGCAATCCAATCCAATAAAAAAAGGAATTTTCGCGGGCGAATATTTACTCTTTCAATATCTATTTTAGCTGTAGTGTTAGTTTATCACTTTTCAGAATAGATGAATTGTTCTTTGGTTCGTTCCGCCATCCTTCCAAATGAATCAGCAGAATTCATTTTCAATTGAATCTTCTGTATTCACAGGTTCCATCGTTCCCATCGCTTCTTAATTAATGGTTAGGTCTGAATTATACAACGGAGCTCTTAATTAAAATTGTTTTTGAGCCAACCTTCTTAGTCTTTATTGGCTAGAGGCTCTTACTTTTTCTAAGAACAGATTCATATAATTGTATCTGTATTGATGCTTTATTACATTGTCTTTTATGAAATGATTCAAAGACCTTACATATTGGAATCATATATCTTTTATATTTATTTTTTTTCTTTCTCTCACCTTTCCATTTATCTGCATCCCTTTCTATTTTGTATATTTTCATTTAATTTTGCTTGACAATTCATTAGATCTATTGTTTATGCCAAGTGCAAAAAATTTCAGTTGCTACAATGATAGGACAAAAATATCCTATCTTGACTGCTTCTCTGGATCCAGATAATGTGATGCAATGAGTTGGTTATTAGTTCTATATTTATTAGTTCATATTTCATACTATAGGACTAGGTCTTTTACTTTTTTTTAACAAAACCAACGAGTCACACACTAAGCATAGCAATTCTATCAAAGGGTCATAACGAATTTTTATTTAACCTTATAGAATTAAAAATATAATTTCAAATTAGAATCTTTTTGATGAAAAAAAAATGAATGAAAAAGGTTGTCATTTTATGTTTCATCCGAAAATCGAAACATAAACACAGGTCAAGTAAAGGATTATTATTCCTTGTCTATAAATATCCAAATTTTAATACCCAATACTCCATAGATAGTTCGAACCGTATAGGCGCAATAATCAATTTTCGCGCGAATAGTTTGTAGGGGAACCCTGCCCTCTCTTATCCATTCGATACGTGCAATTTCTTTTCCATCGATACGACCCGCAATTTGTATTTGAATTCCTTTTGTATCAGCTTGTTCGGTTAATTCAATAGCCTTTTTCATTGCTTTTCGAAATGACACCCTATTCTTTAATTGTCCGGCTATAAATTCTGCAAGAATATTAGGATTTCCATAAGGTTTTGCAATTCTTGTAATAGCAATGTTGAGTTTTCGGTTCACACAATTCAATTCTTTTTGTACATTTATTTTTAGGTCTTCGATCCCTCGTGGTTTATTTTCTATTAATAACTTTGGGAATCCCATATAGATTATGACCTGTATCAGATCGATT